AATGAAGTGCCTGATTAAAGGGTCATCTTGATAGGGTGAATAAAGTAATTTTTATTACCTTCATTATAATTAATAGAATTAAACTATCTCTGAAAGTTTCAAAGTCTTTCGTGCCTCATACACTAAATTATAACGTAATAAAGAAAGATAAGCTAATCAAGCTACTGGGTTCATACCCCATTTATAGAGGTAAAACTCCTCTTCTCTCTAATGATTAACAACCCAACAAAATTTCTTTTTTTCATAACTCTTATTAGAGGCACTCTAATTTCAACATCAGCAAATTCATGATTTGGCGCATGAATAGGACTAGAAATTAACTTGCTATCTTTTATTCCTTTAATAACAAATCATAAGAATTTATTTTCAACTGAAGCTTCATTAAAATACTTTTTAGTTCAAGCTTTAGCCTCAGCAACTTTACTCTTAACCGTAACTTTAGGGTCATTAATATTAAACCCCTATATATTTGATACTCTAAAAAGTTCTACAATTACTCTATTGATTAACTCATCCCTCCTCCTTAAAATAGGGGCAGCCCCTTTTCACTTCTGATTCCCAGGAGTAATAGAAGGATTAAATTGAATAAATGGTCTTATATTAATAACCTGACAAAAAATCGCCCCTTTAATATTGATATCATACACTTTTTCATTAAATATATTCACATCCCTAATTATTGCATTATCAATTTTAATTGGATCTTTAGGAGGGTTGAATCAAACGTCACTTCGTAAGATTCTTGCATACTCATCAATTAATCATCTAGGTTGACTTCTAGCAGCCATAGCTGTCAGAGAAAATATATGATTAATTTATTTTAGAATCTATTCCTTTCTTTCAACTGCTATCATCTATTTATTAAATTTATTCAAATTATTTCATGTAACTCAAATTTTTTCCTTAAATTATACTAATCCTGTAAATAAATTCATCTTATTTATTACATTCTTATCATTAGGAGGACTCCCCCCTTTCCTAGGCTTTTTACCTAAATGACTAGTTATTCAATCCATGACAGAAATAGGAGCTATTTTTCTTGTGACTTTAATAGTAGTAATAACTTTAATTACTTTATTTTACTATTTACGAACAACTTTTGGAGCATTCATACTTAATTATAGTCAAACACTTTGAAATACCAATTCATCCCCTAACAACTCCACTAACTGGATTGCTATTTCATTAGCCTCATTATCAACCTTTGGTTTAATCTTTATCCATCTAATTTACATAATCTTATAATATTCCTCTTATTTAAAGGCTTTAAGTTAACTAAACTAATAGCCTTCAAAGCTTTAAATAGAGAATATAATCTTTAAGCCTTAGTAGAAATTCTACTCCTTTAGAATTGCAGTCTAATATCATTATTGACTATAAAGCTTCTTGATAGAAGAGGTTATTCCCTCCTAAATAAATTTACAATCTATTGCCTAATTCTCAGCCATTCTACCGCGACAATGACTATTTTCAACAAATCATAAGGATATTGGAACACTTTATTTCATTTTTGGTGCTTGGGCCGGTATAGTAGGAACTTCACTAAGTCTTTTAATCCGTGCCGAATTAGGTCAACCTGGATCATTAATTGGTGACGATCAAATTTATAACGTTATTGTGACAGCCCACGCTTTCGTAATAATTTTCTTTATAGTTATGCCTATTATAATTGGGGGGTTTGGAAACTGATTAGTCCCTCTTATATTGGGAGCTCCTGATATAGCATTCCCACGAATAAATAATATAAGTTTTTGACTATTACCCCCTTCATTAACTTTACTTCTTGCAAGAAGCCTAGTTGAAAACGGAGCTGGTACTGGTTGGACAGTTTACCCTCCCCTATCAGCTGGAATTGCTCATGCCGGATCATCTGTTGATTTAGCAATCTTCTCACTCCATTTAGCAGGAGTATCATCAATTCTAGGAGCTGTAAATTTTATTACTACAGTAATTAATATACGATCTAGAGGTATAACCCTTGATCGTATGCCTCTATTTGTATGAGCAGTTGTTATTACAGCTCTTCTATTACTATTATCACTTCCTGTTTTAGCCGGAGCTATTACTATATTACTAACTGATCGAAATTTAAATACATCCTTTTTTGATCCTGCCGGAGGGGGTGATCCTATTTTATACCAACACCTATTTTGATTTTTTGGTCACCCAGAAGTGTATATTTTAATTCTACCAGGATTCGGATTAATTTCCCATATTATTAGCCAAGAAAGAGGTAAAAAGGAAGCCTTTGGTTCATTAGGAATAATTTACGCTATATTATCAATTGGATTACTTGGATTTGTTGTATGAGCACATCATATATTTACAGTTGGAATAGATGTAGACACACGAGCTTATTTCACCTCAGCCACAATAATTATTGCTGTCCCAACCGGAATTAAAATTTTTAGTTGACTTGCCACACTACACGGGAGACAACTTAATTACAGCCCAGCCCTTCTTTGGGCATTAGGATTTGTATTCCTATTCACAATTGGGGGATTAACTGGAGTCGTTTTAGCAAACTCATCAGTTGATATTATTTTACATGACACCTATTATGTTGTAGCCCATTTTCATTACGTCCTTTCAATAGGGGCAGTATTTGCTATTATAGCAGGATTTATCCAATGATACCCTCTTTTTACTGGATTGACTATAAACCCACATTGATTAAAAATCCAATTTTGCATTATATTTTTAGGGGTTAATTTAACCTTTTTCCCCCAACATTTCTTAGGTCTTGCCGGAATACCACGACGGTACTCCGACTACCCAGATGCTTACACCGCTTGAAATGTAGTTTCATCAGTTGGCTCAACAATCTCTTTCGTAGGAGTTCTATTCCTTTTATTTATTGTTTGAGAAAGTATAATTACTAACCGTATTGCCCTTTTCCCTCTTCAAATAACTTCATCTATTGAATGATATCAAAATTTACCTCCTGCGGAACATAGTTATTCAGAACTCCCAATACTTACAGGATTCTAATATGGCAGATAAGTGCAATGGATTTAAGCTCCATATATAAAGGGTATTCCTTTTGTTAGAATAATGGCAACATGAGCAAATCTTAGATTACAAGACAGAGCTTCCCCTCTTATAGAACAACTAACCTTCTTTCATGATCACGCTATATTAATTCTTATTATAATTACTACTTTAGTAAGTTATTTAATAGCAACTTTATTTTTTAATCTTAATATTAACCGATACTTACTAGAAGGTCAAACAATTGAAATTATTTGAACTATCTTACCCGCCGTAACCTTAATCTTCATTGCTCTACCTTCCCTTCGTCTTCTATATCTACTAGATGAAGTTAGAAATCCAGCTATCACCTTAAAAACTATTGGGCACCAATGATACTGAAGATACGAATATTCTGATTTTCTTCAAGTGGAATTTGACTCTTATATAATCCCCTACAACGAAATAAATCTAGATGGATTCCGTCTTTTAGATGTTGATAATCGAGCAGTTCTACCTCTAAATACTCAAATTCGTATTTTAGTAACAGCTGCTGACGTTTTACACTCTTGAACAGTTCCTGCCTTAGGTGTAAAAATTGATGCTACCCCCGGTCGATTAAATCAAACTAGATTCTTAATTAATCGGCCAGGTCTTTTCTTCGGTCAATGTTCTGAAATTTGTGGGGCAAATCACAGATTTATACCAATTGTTATTGAAAGTGTACCAACAAATAACTTCATTAACTGAGTATCAAGCCTAAGTGAAGCTTCACTAGATGACTGAAAGCAAGTGATGGTCTCTTAAACCATTTTATAGTAAATTAGCAATTACTTCTAGTGAAAGGATTAGTTAAAATAACATTAGTATGTCATGCTGAAATTACTGAATCTATCAGTATCCTTTAATTCCACAAATAGCCCCTATTAGATGACTTAGATTATTTATTGCATTCTCACTAATCTTACTCATTTTTAACATTGTAAATTACTACTCCTTTCTCCCGGCAACTCCAGAAATTGAAGAAAAGAAAATCTCTCAAACTCCATTTAATTGAAAATGATAACTAACCTATTCTCAGTTTTCGACCCCTCTTCAAGTATTATAAATTTATCATTAAATTGAGTAAGTACAATTCTTGGCTTATTATTAATCCCTTCAATGTTCTGATTCATGCCATCACGGTATCACTTAATTTGAAACAAGATTATACTAACTCTTCATAACGAATTCAAAACTCTATTAGGACCAACAGGTCACAGCGGTAGAACTTTTATATTCATTTCCCTTTTCTCACTAATCCTATTCAATAATTTTCTAGGATTGTTCCCTTATGTATTTACTAGCTCAAGTCATCTTACCTTAACTTTAGCTTTAGCCCTACCCTTATGATTAAGATTTATAATTTACGGATGAATCAACCACACTCAACACATATTTGCCCATCTAGTTCCTCAAGGAACACCTGCTGTTCTAATACCATTTATGGTATGCATTGAAACAATTAGAAATATTATTCGACCAGGAACACTAGCTGTACGACTTGCCGCAAATATAATTGCAGGACATTTACTATTAACCCTATTAGGGAACACAGGGCCCAGTTTATCTTATTCTATCTTATCCTTATTAATTGTTGCCCAAATTGCACTATTAGTCCTTGAATCAGCTGTTGCTATTATTCAATCATATGTATTTGCTGTTTTAAGAACGCTTTACTCTAGAGAAGTTAACTAATGTCTACACATGCCAATCACCCTTATCATTTAGTTGATCAAAGCCCATGACCTCTAACTGGAGCTATCGGAGCCTTAGTTACTGTTTCAGGACTTTTAAGCTGATTCCATCAATACAGAACTAATTTATTAATATTAGGATTTACGATTACTTCACTCACTATATTTCAATGATGACGAGATATCACACGTGAAGGAACACACCAAGGGTTACACACTTACCCTGTAACATTAGGACTCCGTTGAGGAATAATTCTATTTATTGTCTCAGAAGTATTTTTCTTTTTATCATTTTTCTGAGCATTCTTCCATAGAAGTCTTTCCCCTACCTCTGAACTAGGAGCAATATGACCCCCAGCTGGAATCACACCATTTAACCCATTACAAATTCCATTACTTAATACAGCTATTTTATTAGCGTCAGGTGTCACAGTCACATGAGCACATCATAGTTTAATGGAAGGAAATCATTCTCAAACCTTACAAGGTTTATTTTTTACCGTAACACTTGGGGTATATTTCTCTATCCTTCAAGCATATGAATATATCGAAGCTCCATTCACTATTTCAGATGCTGTATATGGAGCTACATTCTATGTAGCTACAGGATTTCATGGACTTCATGTAATTATTGGAACAACGTTCCTTTTAATTTGTTTAATCCGACACACATTTTATCATTTTTCAACAAATCATCACTTTGGGTTCGAAGCAGCAGCATGATATTGACATTTTGTAGATGTTGTGTGACTTTTCCTATATATTTCAATTTATTGATGAGGTAGTTAATTTATTTAGTATATTGTATATTTGACTTCCAATCAAAAGGCCTGGGTCTATCCCCAGAATAAATAATTCTAATATTAGCATGCATCGGTTTAATTTTAATCGCCATCTCAATAATTGTAATAATTTTAGCATCTTTATTATCAAAAAAATCTATTATTGATCGAGAAAAAAGCTCCCCATTTGAATGCGGATTTGACCCTAAAAGATCTTCACGACTGCCATTTTCTTTACGATTCTTCTTAATTGCCGTAATTTTTTTAATTTTTGATGTAGAAATTGCTCTCCTACTTCCTATAATTATTATTCTACCAAGTTCAAATCTTACAATTTGAATAATTGTTAGATCATTTTTTTTAGCAATCCTTCTAATTGGTCTATACCACGAATGAAATCAAGGAGCTCTAGAATGAGCCAACTAAAGGGCTGTAGTTAAGTATAACATTTGGTTTGCATCCAAAAGGTATTGGATTCAATCTGCCTTAGAATAAGAAGCGATTAATTGCAGTTAGTTTCGACCTAACCTTAGGTAACTTTACCCTTATTCTATAAATTAATTGAAGCCAAAAAGAGGCATATCACTGTTAATGATACTACTGAAGTACTCTTCCAATTAAGGAAATATGATGTTCAAGAAGAAGCTGCTAACTTCTACCTTTAGCGGTTAAATTCCGTTTATATTTCTATTTATATAGTTTATAAAACATTACATTTTCACTGTAAAAATAAAGATTTATCTTTTATAAATACTCAAAGGTTCAATAACCTCATTATCATCTTCAATGACACGCTCTAATATAAGCTATTTAAGTAATTTAAATAAGTAATATTAAAAGAATAACAACCCACAAAAAGAATCTAATTAAATAAGTTTTTAAATCATTATTTTGCCATCTTTGTGATGTTGACGATCAACTTGATGCAACATTATAAACCCCCTGTGCACCAAAATATTCTCTTCACCCTTGATCAAAAGACTTAGCAGCTAACCCCCCTAACTTTAAAGGTTGATTACTAACCCCATACGTAGAAATAAGAGGGAGAAATCATATTGAACCAACAAAACTTGTAAAAAGGTGATTATTCAAAGTTAATAAACTATAATTTAAAGAAGACTTAGCCAATTCATACCCAACTCATGCCCCTAAAATTCTAACACTTAATACCAAAGTTTTTAGCCCAAAAGGTAAACAAACTATTGAAGGTGTCGGGAACAACACTCAACTTAATAGTCTCCCCCCTAAAATTGCTATAAAGGATAAGCTTATTATCCCCTTAAGCATAATTCAACCCTCATCTCTTAATGGATGTAAAGATGATGTATTAAAATCTCCACTTATAGAATAATAAACCAATCGCAATGAATAACAAACTGTCAACCCAGTAGAAAAAAAATATAATAAAAAACTGAATCTATTTAAATAACTTAAAGTCGCAATCTCCAAAATTATATCCTTAGAATAAAATCCAGCTAAAAAAGGGCCTCCACATAAAGCTAAATTAGATAAATTAAAACATGAAGCCGTTAAAGGCATTTGTGTAACCAGCCCCCCTATAAAACGAATATCTTGTGAATCCTTTATATTATGAATAATAGCACCTGCACACATAAATAATAAAGCCTTAAATAAAGCATGTGTTAAAAGGTGGAAAAAAGCCAATTTAGGAAATCCTATAGCTAAAATTCTTATTATTAAACCTAACTGACTCAAAGTAGATAAAGCAATAATTTTTTTCAAATCAAACTCAAAATTTGCCCCTAATCCAGCTATAAATATGGTTAACCCAGCGAATAATAATAAAAATGTACCCAACTGTCTATCAGCTAAAAGAACATTAAAACGGATAAGTAAGTAAACCCCTGCTGTCACCAATGTTGAAGAATGGACTAACGCAGAAACAGGGGTTGGAGCTGCCATAGCAGCCGGTAATCAAGAAGAAAAAGGGATCTGTGCTCTCTTAGTTATAGCTGCTAATATCACCAAGCCCCCAATCAATTGTATTTCCAAACTATTTTGACCACATTCCAAATAAAAAATATAATTTCAACTCCCAAAATTTAATATTCAAGCAATTGCTATCAGTAAAGCTACATCACCAATTCGATTTGATAAAGCAGTTAATATACCAGCATTATAAGATTTTACATTTTGGTAATAAATAACTAACAAATAAGAAACTAAACCTAAACCATCTCAACCTAATAAAATTCTAATTAAGTTAGGACTAATGATTAAAAATATCATTGATAAAACAAATATTAATACCAAAATAATAAATCGATTAATATTAATATCTCCCGCTATATATTCATCACTATAATAAATTACTAAAGAAGAAATAAATAAAACAAACCCTATAAAAATTAAAGACATTCAATCAAACAAAAAAGTTATTACAATAGCACCAGAATTTAGAGATAAAACTTCCCATTCAATAAAATAAACCTGATCATACATTAAATAATAAAACCCTGTAATTACTAATGTTAATGCTAAAATAAACAAACTCACAAAACTTACTAAACAAATTGATAAAGACCGTAACACGACCTAAAATAAACATTTTTATATCATTGACACCACAAATCAATATTTTTAATTAAACTATTTAAGTATAATTCTACAATCATAATATACAAGGCTCACTCTTTAAAATTAATAAATTTAAAGGAACTCAATGTAAAAATAATAATAAATATTCCCGAGTAAACCCTATAGAACATGAATAAACTCCAGAATAAATTTTTCCATGCTGACTATAAGAATATAAATATAAAGTATACGCAGCTCTAAAAAAAGATAATAAACTTAATATTAACATTCTAACCCATGATCATCCGACAAGGCTATTTAATAGACTAATTTCACTTAACAGATTTAAAGAAGGAGGAGCAGCTATATTACATGAACTTAATAAAAACCATCATAAAGTCATTCTAGGTATAAAATTTATTAAACCCTTTCTAATTAATAAACTTCGACTCCCTAAACGTTCATAAGAAATATTAGCTAAACAAAACAAACCTGAAGAACATAACCCATGAGCAATTATTAAAGTAAAGGAACCGCAAAACCCTCAATAAGTTAAAGTTATTAAACCCCCTAAGACAATCCCTATATGAGCAACAGAAGAATAAGCAATTAAAGCCTTTAAATCTGTTTGACGTAAACAAATCAATCTTACTAAAACACCCCCGACCAAACTAATACCCACTCAAATAAAATTAAATGTTAACCCTGCTAAAAGCAAAATTTTAAAAATACGCAATAAACCGTAACCCCCTAGCTTTAAAAGAACACCAGCCAAAATTATAGAACCCGACACCGGCGCCTCAACATGAGCCTTAGGTAATCATAAATGAACTAAAAATATAGGCATTTTAACTAAAAAAGCTAAAATTAAACATAAATATATTAAAACATGAGAAAAATTACATAAATACATTAAAGGAAAATAAACTGATCCTAAACTTCTATAAATGTAAAAAACCCCTACTAATAAAGGTAAGGAAGCTAGTAATGTATAAAATAATAAATATACACCTGCCTGTAATCGCTCTGGCTGATACCCCCAACCTAAAATCAAGAATAATGTAGGAATTAATCTTCTTTCAAAAAATAAATAAAATATAAATAAATTAGTAGCTCTAAATGTGCAATACAAAAGAATTAATAATGCTAAAACTAAAAATAAAAAAAAGCCTGGGTAATAAAATGCCCGATAAATTGATTCTCTCGCAGTAATTATTAAAATACAAATTCATAGACTTAACAATACCAACCCAAAAGAAATAACATCTAAACCTATAAAATAACTTAAATTACCAAGAAATGAACTACAGATATTCATTCTTATAAAACCTAAAGTTAATAAAAACAAAATTGATTGAACCATTCATCAGCTATTTTGAATTAAACATAAAGGGGCCACACACAATAATGGTAATAAAATTTTTAACATTGCAAAACACCAAACGACTGAAAGTAATCATTTCCATGAGTACGAATTATAGAAACCAAAATTGATAGACCCAATGCCCCCTCACAAACAGAAAATGTTAAAAAAATTATAGCAAAAAACAATTCATAATTTATTAAATTTAAATAAATAAATAAAATCAAAAATAAGCTTAACACCATAAACTCTAAACTTAATAAAGTTAAAAGTAAATGCTTACGTTTCGACGTAAAAACTCATCCCCCGCAAATAAATAAAAATAAAGATAAAATTAAATTTAAAGATGTTAACATTAGTTTTAATAGTTTAATAAAAAACATTGGTCTTGTAAATCAAAATTAAGGTTTAACCTTTTAAAACTTCAGAGAAAAGAAATTCTTCCTATCATTAATCCCCAAAACTAATATTTTAATTAAACTATTCTCTGTATCTCAATAATCATTATTATAACAGCTAGATTAATCGCCGCAATCATTTTTACTCAAATTACACACCCCTTAGCTATAGGACTAGCTCTATTAGTGCAAACACTTATTATCAGAATCATAACAGGAATAATATCTCAAAGATTTTGATTTTCTTATATTTTATTTTTAGTTTTCCTAGGAGGACTTCTTGTTTTATTTATTTATGTAACAAGTTTAGCTTCAAATGAAATATTCTCTATATCAGTTAAAATAGCAATTCCCGCAATCATTATATCAGGAGGTGTTACATTATATTTACTAGTAAGAGATCCTACATTCTTTAATTCAATTATTGTAAATAACGATACACTAAACCTTCTAACTAACGAATTTTATCACGAAGAGTTTATTCAATCACTTTCTAAACTTTATAATCAACCTACTGGATTCATCACACTTATATTAGTATTATACTTATTCTTAACACTAATTGCAGTAGTTAAAATTACAGCAATTTCATACGGCCCATTACGACAAGCAAACTAATGAATAAACCATTACGAACAAGACACCCTTTATTTAAAATTGCTAACAGAGCTTTAGTAGATTTACCTGCACCTTCAAATATTTCAACCTGATGAAATTTTGGGTCATTACTAGGATTATGCTTAATTGTACAAATTGCCACAGGCCTATTTTTAGCTATACACTATACTGCACATGTTGATATAGCTTTTAACAGAGTTGCACATATCTGTCGTGACGTAAATTACGGATGACTTTTACGAACACTACATGCTAATGGAGCATCATTCTTCTTCATCTGTATTTATCTTCATATCGGACGAGGGATATATTACGGATCTTATATATATTTACAAACCTGAATAGTAGGTGTAATTATTTTATTCTTAGTTATAGGAACAGCTTTCATAGGTTATGTATTACCTTGGGGACAAATATCTTTTTGAGGAGCTACAGTTATTACAAACCTTTTATCAGCTGTTCCTTACCTAGGAACAGACTTAGTTCAATGAGTTTGAGGGGGATTTGCTGTTGATAACGCAACCCTAACTCGATTCTTCACTATCCATTTCCTATTACCATTCATTGTCGCAGCTGCAACAATAATTCACCTCTTATTCCTTCATCAAACAGGATCAAATAACCCCTTAGGGTTAAATAGAGATGTTGACAAAATCCCTTTCCATCCATACTTTTCATTCAAGGACATTGTAGGATTTTTAGTTCTAATTATAACCTTAGTAATTTTAACATTATTAGACCCTTATTTATTAGGAGATCCAGACAATTTCACACCCGCTAACCCGTTAGTCACTCCAGTTCATATCCAACCTGAATGATACTTTTTATTTGCATATGCCATTTTACGATCAATCCCTAATAAACTGGGAGGAGTAATTGCTTTAGTTCTATCAATTGCCATCTTAATTATTCTACCATTTTCTAATAAAAGAAATTTCCGGGGGACACAATTTTATCCAATCAACCAAATTATATTCTGATCTCTCCTAGTAATTGTAATTTTATTAACATGAATTGGGGCACGACCTGTTGAAGACCCATATGTTCTAGTTGGTCAAATTTTAACTGTTCTTTACTTCGCTTACTACATTTTAAATCCAATTATATTCAAAATTTGAGATAAACTTCTTAATTAAATTATATTAGTTAAGAAGCTTAAAGACAAGCATATGTTTTGAAAACATAAGACAGGAGTTTAAATCTTCTATTAACTTTTCTACTTACTAAAAAAAATGCACTATAATAAGGGGATAATAAATAATTTTACACCCATAAATAGAAATAAATAATTTAAAGATAAAGGTAAAAAACTCTTTCAAGCCAAATACATCAATTTATCATAACGAAACCGAGGAAGAGTCCCCCGAGCTCAAATAAATATAAATGATAAAAATGTCAACTTTAAATAAAACGTGAAACTTTGTAAATCAGCCCCTAAAAAAATACAACAAAATAACATTCTTATAAATAAAATTCTTGCATATTCAGCAAGAAAAATTAATGCAAAGCCCCCACTTCTATACTCTACATTAAACCCAGAAACTAATTCAGACTCTCCTTCCGCAAAATCAAATGGTGTACGATTAGTTTCTGCTAAACATGAAGCAAATCATCTTAAAGCTAAAGGAAAAGAAAGAAACAAAAATCAAACCATTCCTTGCATGTCAACTATGTCAATTAAAGTATAACCCCCAATTAAAAATACAAAAGATAATAAAATCAATGCTAAACTAACTTCATAAGAAATAGTTTGAGCCACCGCACGTAACCCCCCTAATAAAGCATAATTAGAATTTGATGATCATCCAGCAATTATAACTGTGTAAACCCCTAAACTTGTACAAGCCAAAAAAAAAATTAAGCCTAAATTAAAAGTATATAAACCTATTAAATAAGGTGCCACCATCCATACCAATAATGACAAAAATAGGCTAAATACAGGCGAGAAATAATAAGGCAAATAATTTGACAAAACTGGATAAGTTTGCTCCTTTGTAAATAACTTAATTGCATCACAAAAAGGTTGAGGAATTCCTGCAAATCCAACCTTATTAGGACCCTTACGAATTTGAATATAACCTAAAACTTTACGCTCTAACAATGTTAAAAAAGCTACTCCCACCAATACACAAATCACTAAAATTAAACTTCTGATTAAAGGTATTAAACTATCATAAATATACAAGTTCTATCTGTAAAATTTATTTACATAAATGGATTCTAAATCCATTGCACTTATCTGCCAAAATAGAATTTTGTTACTATTATTCAACAACTAAAGAAAAATTATTCCCAATACTTGGTCCTTTCGTACTAAAATATCAATTTTTTTTAAGGATAGAAACCGACCTGGCTTACACCGGTCTGAACTCAGATCATGTAAGGATTTAAAAGTCGAACAGACTTAAACTTTGAACATCTACACCCAAAATTACCCTTAATCCAACATCGAGGTCGCAACCCTTTTTGTCGATAAGAACTCTCGAAAAAGATTACGCTGTTATCCCTAAGGTAACTTAGTCTTATAATCACTATTAATGGATCAATAAATCATAAATTAATGTAAATAAATAAAAAGAGTTAAATTTATCTTTCTGTCACCCCAACAAAATACAACTTCAATTATTATAAAAATCAATCTAAATAAATAATAAATTTATTGTATAAAGCTCTATAGGGTCTTCTCGTCCTTTAAATCTATTTAAGCCTTTTGACTTAAAAGTTAAATTCTAATTTCATTTACACTGAGACAGTCAATGCCTCGTCCAACCATTCATTCTAGCCTCCAATTAAAAGACTAATGATTATGCTACCTTTGCACGGTCAAAATACCGCGGCCCTTTAAATTATTTCAGTGGGCAGGTCAGACTTCAAATTATTATCAAGAAGACATGTTTTTGTTAAACAGGCGAGCATTAATTTGCCTAATTCCTTAATGTAACCTTACATTAAATAATCAATTTCATACATATAATATCATATACTAATTTTATCATTAATTCTAAATCTAAAATAATTCTAAATAACATTTTAATAAACAATTTAAATCTAAATAAATTTTATTTCATAAAAACTAAATTATAACATACTTTAATTGCTGGCTAATTCTAAGCCTACAAAGTCTTTAATGAATAATAAATTATAAATATTATTACTGAGCTTATCCCCAATAATATTAAAATTAAACTATAATTAATTAATAAAATTAAAAAATTAATTATTAATTTCTGAATTAAATTCATTTCTTAAAAAACCAGATATCTTAAAGAACGGATAACGTTTCATTTCTAATCATTTATTATTAATAATTATTCCACATTAACTAAAATAAATGATTAGCTCTCTTTAAATCGGGAAATATAAATATTTAAAAAATTTTTTGATAAACCCTGATACACAAGGTACAATAAATAAAATTTACTTTTTAAAAATTATATTTTCATTATATTTCATCAACCTTTCACAATACTAATTAACTACCACTTAAATAATTTTTTCTATATTCTATACTAAAACTCCAATTAACAAAAATATTTTAATTAAAAAACAAATATTAACAAAAAAACACAGTAAGATAAAAATTTTCAGAATAAACTGAATTGCACAGTGAATTTTCAGTGTAAATGAAATGCTTAACTAATCAAGCTCTATCCTGACTTTCCAGGTGCACCTTCCGGTACACCTACTATGTTACGACTTATCTCGCCTTAAATAACGAGAGCGACGGGCGATGTGTGCATATTTTAGAGCCAAAATCAAATTAACATTATTAATTAAATTACTATCAAATCCACTTTCAATGCCTTATTTCAAAGACAAATCCATTTTTAAATAAATTTATTGTAACCCATCTCCACTTAAATATAAACTGCACCTTGACCTGACATCATTTTTAATAAAAATTTAAGAAAATTTATACTTTCTGAAGACATTCTGACGACGGCGGTATACAAATTGAATTAACTTAAGTAAGGTTTTGCGTGGAATATCGATTACGGGACAGGTTCCTCTGAAAGGACTAAAACACCGCCAAATTCTTTGAGTTTCAAGAACATAACTATTACTACTCAAGTATTTTAATTCACATTTAAAATAATAGGGTATCTAATCCTAGTTTAATATTTAAATTTCATAGCTTCTACAATTCAATAAAAAATTATTTAAAAATTTAAAAATTTCACCTAATAAATCTTTTATTAATTTCCACCTTTAACGTATAACTATACACTAATAAAATTCACTTGCACCCTCCGTATAACCGCGGCGGCTGGCACGACTTTAGCCGGTACTAAAAAATATTGCTAATTCCAAATCCCTTTGATCTAATAATATTAAACACTGCGATTAATTCATAAAATTTAACTCATTAAGAATTAAACCAAATCACACAAAAATTTACATGTAAAACAAAATTTAAGTAAATTATTAAGTAAGAATAAAACTTTTA